GCTCACCAGAGATGTAATATGTCTGTTTTCAAAGTGCGAAGAGTAATTGATCAGATTCGCGGACGTTCCTATGAAGAAACACTTATGATACTGGAACTCATGCCTTATCGAGCATCTTATCCCATTTTAAAATTAGTTTATTCCGCAGCAGCAAACGCGAATCATAATATGGGTTTGAACGAAGCAGATTCATTCATTAGTGAAGCCAAAGTCAATAAGGGTCCTATTAGGAAAAAATTAAGACCTCGGGCTCGGGGTCGGAGTTATCTGATAAAAAGACCCGCTTGTAATATAACAATTGTATTAAAAGAGAAATCAAAAGATCAATCTCCAATTTAGATAAATTCATATTAAATCAAATCCTATAACATCAAAGCCTATATATATGAATATATAGATTAGATGGAATTAGATGGAATGGAACGATAATATAATAGAAAAATATGGGACAAAAAATAAATCCACTTGGTTTCAGACTTGGTACAACCCAACGTCATCATTCCTTTTGGTTCGCACAACCAAAAAATTATTCTATAGGTCTACAGGAAGATGAAAAAATACGTAATTGTATCAAGAACTATATACAAAAAAATAAAAGAATCTCTTCAGGTTTCGAAGGAATCGCACGTATAGAAATTCAAAAACGAATCGATTTAATCCAGGTCATAATCTATATTGGATTTCCAAATTTATTGATAGAAGGCCAAACACGAGGAATCGAAGAATTACAGACAAATGTACAAAAAGAATTTTCTTCTGCGAACCGGAGACTTAACATTGCTATCACAAGAGTTGAAAAACCTTATGGACAACCGAATATTCTTGCAGAATATATAGCTTTACAATTAAAAAATAGAGTTTCGTTTCGAAAGGCAATGAAAAAAGCTATTGAATTAACTGAACAAACTGATACAAAAGGAATTCAAGTGCAAATAGCAGGTCGTATCGACGGAAAAGAAATTGCACGTGTCGAATGGATAAGAGAAGGTAGGGTTCCCCTACAAACAATTCGCGCTAAAATTGATCATTGTTCCTATACAACTCGAACTATTTATGGAGTTTTGGGCATAAAAATTTGGATATTTGTAGACGAGGGATGATAGGCCTTTTTTTTTCTTGCTGCGATCTTGTCCAGTACTAGAACAAAAAATGACAAACTGTTTCATTCTTTTTTCCAGTAACTCAAACATAAAATGATCAATTCTATAAGGTTGAATAAAAATTTGATTGACCATTTGTTATAATTGCTATGCTTAGTGTGTGACTCGTTAATTTTTTCTTTAGAGTTTCAAGTTAGCTGGGATAAAAAAAAGATTGACCCCTGCTATAAACTTAATAACTACATAAACTAATAACCAACTTATTGCTTCGTATTGTCGAGATCCCAAGAAACAGTCACTATATGAGTAGATCAATCATATAGTTGCAGCAACTGAAACTGAAAATTTTCCATTATAGATTGTGAAACAAAAAAGGGGATGTGGATAAATGGAAGGATGATAGAAAGAGAGAACAAAAATATCAATGATATATGATTCCAATTTGTATGGTTTCTGAATTACCACATAAAAGGCAATGTGATAAAGCATCAATACTGAAAATAACACTAATAATAAAATAAATAATAAAGAGCCTCGGGTTAATAAAAATTGAGGAGATTAACTCGGGAACAAATTTTATTGGGAGCTCCATTCCAGAATTCAGGCCTAACCATTAATAGAGAAGCTATGAGAACGACGAAACCTGTGACTGCATAGGATTCTATTAAAATAAAAACGAATCCGAATAATTCATTGGGTAGGATGGCGGAACAAACCAAGAAAAAACTGATTTATTCTGAGAGGTCATCGACTGACCTCCGAATGAAACAGAAGAGAGTCAATATTCGCCCGCGAAACCTTTATTTATTGGGACATTACAATATTTTGACATGATTTGATAAGAGTAAAAATAAGGATCGCTATCATTATAAAATATTAAATAATCTACATCTTTAAATATACATAACATAAATATGTACTACACGTTTAGCGGGATATCCTCTATATATTCCTATGCTATGTAACAAATTCAATATCAAAAAAAGCCACTATCACTATTTAGTTAATATATCACTATATTTAGTTAATATATATTGTATCCGTATGTAATTGAATCCCTTCCTTCGTGAGGAGCTGGATGAGAAGAAACTCTCATGTCCAGTTCTGGAGTAGAGATGGAATTAAGAAATAACCATCAACTATAACCCAAAAAGAACCAGATTTCGTAAACAACATAGAGGAAGAATGAAGGGAATATCTTGTCGAGGCAATCATATTAGTTTCGGCAGATACGCTCTTCAGGCACTTGAACCCGCTTGGATCACAGCTAGACAAATCGAAGCAGGACGAAGAGCAATGACACGATATGCGCGTCGTGGTGGAAAAATATGGGTACGTATATTTCCCGACAAACCTGTTACAGTAAGACCTACGGAAACACGTATGGGTTCGGGGAAGGGATCCCCGGAATTTTGGGTATCTGTTGTTAAACCAGGCCGAATACTTTATGAAATGAGCGGAGTATCAGAAACTGTAGCCAGAGCAGCTATTTCAATAGCTGCGTCCAAAATGCCTATACGAACTCAATTTGTTATTTCAGAATAAGGGTGTAAAATTAAAGAGTGCATTGAGGATTAAAAAACAACAAACAGCAAGTATATTTATTTCTGGACGGACAATATTTCTTTTTTTTTTATAACCTTTGCATTGCAATAACGGATTCAAATAAAATGATATGATTCAACCTCAGACCCTTTTGAATGTAGCGGATAACAGCGGAGCTCGAGAATTGATGTGTATTCGAATCATAGGAGCTGGTAATCACCGATATGCTCATATTGGTGACGTTATTGTTGCTGTAATCAAAGAAGCAGTTCCCAATATGCCGCTAGAAAAATCAGAAGTTATTAGAGCTGTAATTGTACGTACTTGTAAAGAACTCAAACGCGATAACGGTATGATAATACGATATGATGACAATGCAGCGGTTGTGATTGATCAGGAAGGAAATCCAAAAGGAACTCGAGTTTTTGGTGCGATCGCTCGAGAATTGAGACAATTGAATTTTACTAAAATAGTTTCATTGGCTCCCGAGGTATTATAAATCCAAATATAGAATACTATGATAGAGAAGAAATATCTGAAATAGATCAAATTAGTAAATAAATTAATAGATTGTGTCTCACGCATATACTTTTCAAAAAAAAAAATAAATAAAACATGTTGATTATATCCAAATTGGAAGGAACCAATAATTTTAGTTCGTCATGGGGAAGGACACTATTGCTGATATAATAACTTCTATAAGAAATGCGGACATGGATAAAAAAGGAACAGTTCGGATACCATCTACAAATATCACCGAAAACATTGTTAAAATACTTCTACGAGAAGGTTTTATTGAAAATGTTCGGAAACATCAGGAAAATAACAAAAATTTCTTGGTTTCAACCCTACGACATAGAAAAACTAGTAAGGGAGCATATAGAACTGTTTTAAAGCGTATCAGTCGACCCGGTTTACGAATTTATTCCAACTATCGAGGAATTCCTAAGATTTTAGGTGGAATAGGAATTGTAATTCTTTCTACTTCTCGGGGTATAATGACAGATCGAGAAGCTCGACAAGAAAAAATTGGAGGAGAAATTTTGTTATATATATGGTAATCCTTCTCCTCTAGTATCCTAATTTTATCTCTAACTTCCTATTTATTTGTGAAATAGAGAGGAAAAGTGAGTTATATAACCCTTCCTCTATTAGTTGCTACTTCAAGGAGGTTACCTGGAATGAAAGAACAAAAATTGATTCATGAAGGTTTAATTACCGAATCACTTCCCAACGGTATGTTCCGGGTTCGCTTAGACAATGAGGATGTAATTCTAGGTTATGTTTCAGGGAGGATCCGACGGAGTTTTATACGTATACTACCAGGAGATAGAGTAAAAATTGAAGTAAGTCGTTATGATTCAACCAGAGGGCGTATAATTTATAGACTTCGCAACAAAGATTCGAGCGATTAGGTAATTTTCGAAATTCCTTTCATGGGAATACAATTCGAAGTGAAAACCAAATTCAAGAGACTTATTTTCTTCCAAGGAATAGATTCAGAATAAGGAATAAGAAATATGAAAATAAGGGCTTCGGTTCGTAAAATCTGCGAAAAATGTCGACTGATCCGTAGGCGCGGACGAATTATAGTAATTTGTTCCAATCCGAGACATAAACAGAGACAAGGGTAATCTAAAAAAGCTTTCTAAACTAAAGGAAGGACAAAAAAGGTCTCTTTTAACATGAAATGGATATTTCCATATCTTCTCTTTCTATATATTTCTAACTCATATTTATGAGATGATAAAATATGACAAAAGCTATACCAAGAATTGGTTCACGTAGGAATGGGCGTATTAGTTCACGTAAAACTGGGCGTAGAATACCAAAAGGAATTATTCATGTTCAAGCAAGTTTCAACAATACCATTGTAACTGTTACAGATGTACGAGGTCGAGTGGTTTCTTGGGCCTCCGCTGGTACTTCTGGATTCAAAGGCACAAGAAGAGGGACACCCTATGCTGCTCAAGCAGCCGCCGTAAATGCTATTCGTACAGTTTTGGATCAGGGTATGCAACGAGTAGAAGTTATGATAAAGGGTCCTGGTCTCGGACGAGATGCAGCATTACGAGCCATTCGTAGAAGTGGTCTACTATTAAGTTGTGTACGTGATGTAACACCTATGCCACATAATGGATGTCGACCTCCTAAAAAAAGACGTGTTTAGAAAAAGAAAAAAAGATTTCAAGAGAAATAAATGATTCAATAATCTGATCAAATAATAATATTAGTATGGTTCGAGAGGAAGTAGTAGGATCCACTCGAACACTACAGTGGAAGTGTGTTGAATCAAGAGTAGACAGTAAGCGTCTTTATTATGGTCGTTTCATTCTGTCCCCGCTTATGAAAGGT